TATTATTTTTTAACTAGAATTTTTATTCGATTTGATTTTTTTTCTATATTAATTATATTTTTTATTTTTTTTTAGAAAGCCTTCGTTTATGAAAATATTATCCTTGTCTTTGTTTATGTTTTGGATTGTAACAAATTACTATAATTCGTCCCCGTCTTCGAATCAATCGACATTTTTCACAAATTTTACGAACAGAGGCCCTTATTTTCATATTTATCATTCCTTAATAAGTTAATTCAAAAGTTTTGGAAGAAAATAAGGTTTCCTTACATTTTGAACTTATAATTGTAGCCTTCTCTGCAAAAATCAAAATAATGTTGAAGTTGAAAAACATCCTAATTAAAATGACTTATTTGTATTCATTATATAAAGAAACCTGAAACATACTCAGGGGAAGTTATTTATTTAGTAATTCAATTTTCGTGAATCCCCCCCTTTTTTTATTCGAGTTAAACCCGTTTCGCGTATTCACCCTTGTATATAATTATAGAATATATACTTGTATATAATATCTAAATAATAATATATAAATTATATAATTATAGAATATATACTTGTATATAATATCTAAATAATAATATATAAATAAAGGGGTGTGAAGTTATATTAGAAATTGGAGTTTTCTTTTTTTTTTTTTTAATGGATAAAAATTTCGCATATAATTCGGATGTTTAAACGATTACCATATATAACATAAAACTTCTCCTCCTATTCTTTCTAATCGAGCTTCTCGATCTGTCATTATACCTCTAGAAGTTGAAAGAATTACAATACCCATACCCCCTAAAATTCGCGGGATTCGTTGATAATTAGAATATATTCGTAGACCGGGTGTACTGATCCTTTTTAAATTTAAAAAATTTTTATATGATCCTTTCCTATTTCTTCTGTACCGTAGAGTTAAAACTAAAAAATATTTGTCGTTTTCTATATGTTTTCTGACGTTTTCGACAAAACCCTCTCGTAAAAGTATTTTTACAGTGTTTTCTGCGATGTTAGTAAATGGTATTTGAACCATTCCTTTTTTATTCATATCAGCATTTCGGATATAGGTTATTATATCAGCGATGGTATCCTTACCCATAGTAAAAGAAAATGATTGTTGCCCGTTACTTTCTATATAATCAACATGCTCCTTTATTCCATTTATTATTCTCTTTTTATTTTCTATTTCTTTCTATTTGTATATATATTTATTATTATTATATATTTATATATATATTATTATTTTATATATATATTTTTTATTATTTTATATATATATTTTATTATATATATATATTTTTTTTTATTTTATAGGGTTATCAAGTATTAATCTGAAATATATTTGAAATAGATAATAATTGCTACTTCTAATACTTAATAATAATTACTCCAAAAGGGATATATGTGAGATAAACTAGATTAATTAATTTAATCCATTTTTTTTCACAAAATAATATAATGTATCCATATTAAAATGAAAGTTTCGTCTTATAATACTTCAGGTGCTAATGAAACTATTTTAGTGAAATTTAACTGTCTTAATTCCCGGGCGATTGCACAAAAGATTCGAGTTCCTTTTGGATTTCCTTCTTGATCAATGACAACTGCAGCATTATCATCATACTGAATTATTATACCGTTGCTACGTTTGAGTTCTTTACAAGTACGTACAATTACAGCTCTGATCACTTCTGATCTTTCTAAGTTCGTATTTGGTACTGCTTCTTTGATTACAGCAACAACAATGTCACCAATATAAGCATAGCGTCGATTACTAGCTCCTAGGATTCGAATACACATCAGTTCGCGTGCTCCGCTGTTATCAGCTACAGTCAAATGAGTTTGAGGTTGAATCATATCATTTTTTGTTCTTTCAGTCCAAAGATTGAGGTTAAAATATTCTGTGTTCAAAAAAGGGAATATACAATTGCATTTTTTTGTTTTCATCTTAAAGACCTCTTTCCTTTAATTCTAATTATTATCTTGAATTATTATCCTGAAATAATGAATTGAGTTCGTATAGGCATTTTGGACGCTGCTATTGAAATAGCCTTTCTTGCTATATTTTCTGGGACCCCACCCATTTCATACAGTATTTTCTTAGGTTTAACAACAGCTACCCAATATTCGGGAGATCCCTTTCCCGAACCCATGCGTGTTTCAGTCGGTCTTACTGTAACAGGTTTGTCTGGAAATATGCGTACCCATATTTGTCCTCCTCGGCGAACATTTCGTGACATTGCCCGTCGTCCCGCTTCTATTTGTCTAGATGTTATCCAAGCGGGTTCAAGTGCCTGAAGAGCATATCTTCCGAAGCAAATATGATTCCCTCGATAAGATATTCCTTTCATTCTTCCTCTATGTTGTTTACGAAATCTGGTTCTTTTGGGGTTATAATTGATGGTTGTTTCTCAATTCCATCTCTATTCCAGAACCGTACATGAGATTTTCATCTCATACGGCTCCTCGCGAATGAAGCAATTCTATATATATAAATCGATTTAATCAATACAAT